GGTTCCATCGGAACAATTATTTATTTTAGGATACCCTCGTCTCTTTTTTTTTTTCAAAAAAAAAAAGAGGGGGGGTGTGGGGAGAAATGACAAAAAGATATTGGAACATCAATTTGGAAGAGATGATGAAGGCCGGAGTTCATTTTGGACATGGTACTAGGAAATGGAATCCGAAAATGGCACCTTATATTTCTGCAAAGCGTAAAGGTATTCATATTATAAATCTTACTAGAACCGCTCGTTTTTTATCAGAAGCCTGTGATTTGGTTTTTGATGCAGCAAGTAAGGGAAAACAATTCTTAATCGTTGGCACTAAAAATAAAGCAGCTGACCTAGTAGCATGGGCTGCAATAAGGGCTCGGTGTCATTATGTTAATAAAAAATGGCTTGGCGGTATGTTAACGAATTGGTCCACTACAGAAACGAGACTTCATAAGTTTAGAGACTTGAGAACAGAACAAAAAACAGGGAGACTCCATCGTCTTCCGAAAAGAGATGCGGCCGTGTTGAAAAGACAATTATCTCACTTGCAAACATATCTGGGCGGGATTAAATATATGACGGGGTTACCAGATATTGTAATCATCATTGATCAACAAGAAGAATATACGGCCCTTCAAGAATGTATCACTTTGGGAATTCCAACAATTTGTTTAATCGATACAAATTGTGACCCCGATCTTGCAGATATTTCGATTCCAGCCAACGATGACGCTATATCTTCAATTCGATTAATTCTTAACAAATTAGTATTCGCAATTAGTGAAGGGCGTTCTAGTTGTATAAGAAACCCGTAATTCATAATCATATAATTTAATAATAAGATAAAAAACTGGGGATATTATGTGATTCGTTGTATTCAAGAATTGAATTGGTATTATAAATATATATGGGATTCAAGTAGTCACGTAGAGAAAGAGACGTTTGAATCAAAATAATTTTCTTTAAAGCTATTTTTTTTTTAAGAGGGCAATATGAATGTTCTATCCTGTTCTATCAACACACTAAAGGGGTTATACGATATTTCTGGTGTGGAAGTAGGCCAACATTTCTATTGGAAAATAGGAGGTTTTCAAGTCCACGGCCAAGTACTTATTACTTCTTGGGTTGTAATTGCTATCTTATTGGGTTCAGCTACTCTAACTGTTCGGAACCCACAAACCATTCCGACCGGTGGTCAGAATTTCTTCGAATATGTACTTGAGTTCATTCGAGATGTGAGTAAAACTCAAATTGGAGAAGAATATGGCCCCTGGGTTCCTTTTATTGGAACAATGTTTCTATTTATTTTTGTTTCTAATTGGTCAGGAGCGCTTTTACCTTGGAAAATCATACAATTACCTCACGGGGAGTTAGCCGCACCCACGAATGATATAAATACTACTGTTGCTTTGGCTTTACTCACGTCAGTGGCATATTTCTATGCGGGTCTTACCAAAAAGGGATTGGGTTATTTCGGGAAATATATTCAACCAACCCCAATCCTTTTACCCATTAACATCTTAGAAGATTTCACAAAGCCTTTATCACTTAGTTTTCGACTTTTCGGAAATATATTAGCTGATGAATTAGTAGTTGTTGTTCTTGTTTCTTTAGTACCTTTAGTGGTTCCTATACCTGTCATGTTTCTTGGATTATTTACAAGTGGTATTCAAGCTCTGATTTTTGCAACCTTAGCCGCGGCTTATATAGGGGAATCCATGGAGGGCCATCATTGACTAGTTTTTGAAAGATTCTTTTTTAGCTTATCCCAAGGTAATGTATGCGTGGCTCAAAAAAAATATAATCTAATCTAATTAGGAAATCTAAATATACAACTCACTATATACAATCTAGAGTAATAGCCAAAGCTATTAGAGTAGAGAGTTGTAAAAAAAAAGGGAAAGAGATCTAAAAGATCTTTTTCCTAAAATTCTTGGTTGATCCACTTATATTATACCATTCTCTCCTGAATAGATATTCATTTTATATTGCTAATCCTAATATTTCTTATTCGGAATCAGAATTTGAATAAGAATTCTTGCGGTTTACGACGTGTGAGTAAAAAAAGAGGGGTGCTCTATAGAAGGATTCCCCTTTCAGTTGATTTTCTTCAGCGATTGACCAAAAGAAAATTTTCAGAAATAATAAATTGCGTGAACTTAGATCAATCAAATAATGATATTTCTATCCACTGATTCGGCCTAAGCAATTTGTCTATTTAGATTGTATCCATGCGGGAGAATGATAAAGAAGAAGTATTTACAAACAAAAAAGGGATTCATAAAAAATAGGGTGATTCGGATCGGAGAGGGAGGTTTTAATAGGTATATTATATGTAAAAAAGCGCTATGCTATAAGTCAACTTGTTTTTCGACGCATAATTCTCGAATTCGATTGAATTTAAGATGAATGAAGAGTTGGTTTACGTTATGGAAGAAAGACATGTATAGGTGATTGATATTAAATATTGACTAGTTATATATGAACTAAAGAGATATTCAATTTGCCCTACTACTAGAAATTTCCATTTGATAGCTATTCCAATAGAAGTCTTTCCGTATCCTCTGGGACTGTGAGTTCAATGAATAAACAGATGAAATCAAGAAAAAAATCGAAGAATTCAAAGAATGGTTCGGAACAAAGAAATGGACGGACGAAAGTCGTACGGATTCGCAAAGACTTTGTCGATAGGAACTAAAAAAGAGATATCGAAGTAAAGTAGTTTTGATCCTTGAATAAGATTATTACTTCAATTTGAAGTTTGTAGTGACTTCGACTGGATGAATTGTAGCGATGTACTATTAAGTTAGAATTCATCGGCTGACTGTATCATTAACCATTTTTTTTTGTATGAGGAACTTATCATGAATCCACTGATTTCTGCCGCTTCCGTTATTGCTGCTGGATTGGCTGTAGGGCTTGCTTCTATTGGACCTGGAGTTGGTCAAGGTACTGCTGCGGGCCAAGCTGTAGAAGGTATCGCGAGACAGCCTGAGGCGGAGGGAAAAATACGAGGTACTTTATTGCTTAGTCTAGCTTTTATGGAAGCTTTAACAATTTATGGCCTGGTTGTAGCATTAGCACTTTTATTTGCGAATCCTTTTGTTTAATCTTATAAATTCGAAAAAGCAATAACCCACGGGAAGGGCTGATTTGTGGATGAGGAATTAGCATACTCACTCTCTTTCATCCTTTCCGTTCGTAGTCTAAGGAACCCCCTTTTATATTTTTTAGGAAGGGTTTAAGAAGGGGGTAATTCACCATTTCTAAATCGAATCTTTTTTGGCTCGATTTAGAAATAGTAAAATAAATAATATTTTAAATATATCAAAGGGGGGGCAGGGCGATACAAAAAGAACTCTGTTCTTTTTTTTTTTTTTTTTTAGTCTATCTATAAGAGGAGATCATATGAAAAATGTAACCGATTCTTTCGTTTCTTTAGGCCACTGGCCATCCGCCGGGAGTTTCGGGTTTAATACCGATATTTTAGCAACAAATCTAATAAATCTAAGCGTAGTGCTTGGGGTATTGGTTTTTTTTGGAAAGGGAGTGTGTGCGAGTTGTTTATTTCAAGAATAGGCTGGATCCAACCAGCTGTACTGTTTTTATGTTATAACTAGGAAAAGTAGGTACATTATCTCACGAATGACTTCTGAATAAAGAAATCATATGCAAGAACCATAGCATTTCGTTATTCGTTGGTAAATCCGCTTTGATTCTCTATCAACCAAAAATGTGGGACCATTAACAACTATGGTTAAAGCTAAATCATTTGAAGTCCAGACGCAGCATGGTACTCTTTCTACCACAATATGAATATTAATATAAAGATGCTTTCAAAATGAATAATTTATCTATATAAGAACACTCATATGGATAAAATGATTTGAACCATTTATTACAAAAATTGGGATTAAACCCCCTTTTATCCAATGATGAATCGACGACCTATGTATTGTGTATTAAAGGAAGAAAACCCTTTTTGGATTTTTGGATAAAAAAAAAAAAAAAAGAAACAACTTTGTTGACAATTACATATTTTTGTTTGGTCAGAAGAGTCCTCTGACTTTTTTGGTTTTGGATTAGTGATTGGTTTTGATATTTTTATTTTGGAATATGAAGAGAGTAGAGGATAGGCTCATTACATTCAAAAAAAGCTATGGGAATTTATCATAAGTAATTTAAGTAATTGAGCGTGAGAGCCAAATGAATCGAAAGATTCATGTTTGGTTCGGGAAGGGATCATGGAAGTTTTTAAATGAATGGAAAGAGAATCTACTTTCATTAAGTGATTTATTAGATAATCGAAAACAGAGGATCTTGAATACTATTCGAAATTCAGAAGAACTACGTGGGGGAGCCATTGAACAGCTGGAAAAGGCCCGGACACGCTTACGAAAAGTGGAAATGGAGGCAGATCAATTTCGAGTCAATGGATACTCTGAGATAGAGCGAGAAAGAATTAATTTTATTAATTCCACTTCTAATACTTTGAAACAACTAGAAAATTACAAAAACGAAACTATTCATTTTGAACAACAAAGGGCGATTAATCAAGTCCGACAACGGGTTTTCCAACAAGCCTTACAAGGGGCTCTAGGAACTCTGAGCAGTTGTTTGAACAACGAGTTACATTTACGTACTATACGTGCCAATATTGGCATGTTGGGGGCAATAACCGATTAGTCCTTCGACTCTAGGTATTATTTTTTTTTTTTTTTACTAAGTAAGAAAAACTCATGGTAACAATTCAAGCCGACGAAATTAGTAAGATTATCCGTGAGCGAATTGAGGAATATAATAGAGAAGTAAAGATTGTAAATACCGGTACCGTACTGCAAGTAGGTGACGGCATTGCTCGTATTCATGGTCTTGATGAAGTAATGGCGGGTGAATTAGTAGAATTTCAAGAGGGTACAGTAGGTATTGCTCTTAATTTGGAATCAACAAATGTCGGTGTTGTATTAATGGGTGATGGTTTGCTGATACAAGAAGGAAGTTCTGTAAAAGCAACAGGA